CGTGGATATCAAAAAGGGCACGAAATTAAAGTATCTTGGCTCAATCTCTTGAGTCGCTCCGGAATTCGATTGATGTGAAAAATTCTGGTAAAATCATTGATTCATCTGGTGTCTAAATATATGATTCATTTATAAGTTACTAGATCGAAAGTTTATGACATTCCAAAATTGATAGATCCAATGTCGCATTCAGTAAAGATTTATGATACCTGTATAGGATGTACTCAATGTGTACGTGCCTGCCCGACGGACGTATTAGAAATGATCCCTTGGGATGGGTGTAAAGCCAAGCAAATTGCTTCTGCTCCAAGAACAGAGGACTGTGTTGGTTGTAAGAGATGTGAATCGGCCTGTCCAACGGATTTTTTGAGCGTTCGAGTTTATTTATGGCATGAAACAACTCGAAGTATGGGTCTAGCTTATTAATACGTTCCAGAAAAACCACTTCAATCCATTTTGAATACAGTTTCTTTTTTTACCGAAAAAACCCCGTACTCAAAAAGAAAAATATATATATATATTATTTGTTATATATTATTTGTCGTTTTGAGCGCGGGGTTTTTGGGTCCAAGTGTATCTTGTCTTTACCACGAATTCTTTTCCTTGGTTAACAATAATTGTAGTTTTTCCCATATTGACGGGTTCTTTAATTTTCTTGCTACCTCATAGAGGTAATAAGGTCATGAAATGGTATACTTTATGTATATGTATTTTAGAGCTTCTTTTAACAACCTATACATTCTGTTATCATTTCCAACTGGACGATCCATTAACCCAACTAACAGAGAATTATAAATGGATCCATTTTTTTGATTTTTATTGGAGATTAGGAATAGATGGGCTTTCTATAGGACCTATTTTATTGACGGGATTTATTACCACTTTAGCAACTTTAGCGGCCTGGCCAGTTACTCGAGATGCCCAATTGTTCCATTTTTTGATGTTAGCAATGTACAGCGGTCAAATAGGATCATTTTCCTCTAGAGACCTTTTACTTTTTTTCCTAATGTGGGAGTTCGAATTAATTCCCGTTTATCTACTTCTATCGATGTGGGGGGGAAAGAAACGTCTCTATTCAGCTACAAAGTTCATTTTGTACACGGCGGGGGGGTCCATTTTTCTATTAATAGGAGTTCTGGGTATTGGTTTATATGGTTCCAATGAACCAACACTCAATTTTGAAACATTAGCGAATCAGTCGTATCCTGTGGCACTCGAAGTAATATTCTATGTGGGATTTCTTATTGCTTTTGCGGTCAAATTGCCGATTATACCCTTACATACATGGTTACCAGATACACATGGGGAAGCACATTATAGTACGTGTATGCTTCTAGCTGGAATCTTATTAAAAATGGGAGCTTATGGGTTGGTTCGAATCAATATGGAATTATTACCTCATGCTCATTGCCTATTTTCTCCCGGGTTGATTATAGTAGGTGCAATACAAATAATCTATGCAGCTTCAACATCTCCTGGTCAACTTAATTTAAAAAAAAGAATAGCCTATTCCTCTATATCTCATATGGGTTTCATAATTATTGGAATTGGATCTCTAAGCGATACGGGACTTAATGGAGCCATTTTACAAATAATCTCTCATGGATTTATTGGGGCGGCTCTTTTTTTCTTGGCCGGAACGAGTTATGATAGAATACGCCTTCTTTATCTCGATGAAATGGGTGGAATGGCTATCCCCCTTCCAAAATTATTTACGATGCTCAGTATCTTATCGATGTCTTCGCTTGCATTACCGGGCCTGAGCGGTTTTGTTGCCGAATTATTAGTATTCTTTGGCATAATTACCAGTCAAAAGTATCTTTTAATGCCAAAAATACTAATTGCTTTTTTAATGGCAATTGGAATGATATTAACTCCTATTTATTCATTATCTATGTTACGCCAAATGTTCTACGGATACAAGCTATTTAATGTTCCAAACTATTATTTCTTTGATTCTGGTCCGCGAGAGTTATTTGTTTCGATCTCTCTCCTTCTACCAATAATTGGGATTGGTATTTATCCGGATTTCGTTCTGTCATTATCGGTTGAAAAAGTAGAAGCTATTATATCTCATTTTTTTTTTTTCGATAGTTTTCAAGAAAAAAGAATAAATGGAAAACGAATCCTATTAGTTTAAATATTGTTCGTTGTACAATGAGAAAGAAGTCTTTTTTCTCTTAACTTCGATTTTCTCTAAAGTTTTCACTTAACTACTTAACTTAAGTAAACAAAAAAGAATAATAATAAGGAAAAATGAATTGGAACCAAATCGATTTGGTCTTTGGGAGAACCATTTGAATCACTACACTACTTGATTCAAATGGTTCGTGCACCTTCATACGAAGTTTTCTTATCTTATTCTTCTATTCTTACTTATATAGTTTTTATATTTATACTATATATATATTTTGATTCTATCTTATTAATCTTAATCTATTATATAGAATAGATATTTTGATTTCTTATTTTATTTAACAATTTTACAAAATAGTCGAGTTCTTTTTTGTATTTCTAGGTATATATCTATTTCATTAAATTATATGTTAATGTGTTAATGTAAATTAAATGAACCATAACTATGTAAGCCTATTCCTAATAAATTGACCCCGAAATAGCATATCCAAATTATAATAAAGCCCAGAAAAGCCACAATTGCGGAATTTACACTTTGAAAATTTGGATTTGTTCGAGTATGTAAATAAATCGCAAACATGGTCCAAGTAATAAATGCCCAAGTTTCTTTTGGATCCCAATTCCAATAGGATCCCCACGCCTCATTAGCCCATACTGCTCCAGAAAGAATACCTATGGTTAAAAAGATAAATCCTAGACTAATAATACGAGAACTCCAACGATCTAATTGTTGAATCAGTTGAGCCCTGTAATAGTTTTTAGAAGAAATAAAAGAGGTGCTTAGTAAAACATTGCTTGGTTCATTCCTATATTGGATCTCCACAAAGGAAAATGAATCTTTTAAAAATGCTTTCTTTTTACTAAAAATTTTTAGAGCTTTTCGAAATGTAATGACTAAGAGAGCTACTGATAATAATGATCCACACAAAAGAGCTGCATAGCCCAATACCATCATACTTACGTGCATCATTAACCATTGGGATTGGAGCGCAGGTACTAATATTTCTGATTGCTGCATTTCACTTAAAAGACCTGAAGTAACGAGGCCCTGGGTAAAAATAGTACTTGACGAGGTTATTGTCCTTACATAACTTTTCTGTTTTTTTAAATATGGAAACATATGAATAATCGCGAAACTCCATGACAGAAAAAGTAATGATTCATATAAATTACTTAATGGAAAATGTCCCGAATACGCCCAACGAGTGACTAATAATCCTGTTATACATAAAAAAGTTCCTATCACGCCTTTTTCTGACGAATCATATAGTCCTATGATTTCATCGACTGATAAGGTTATCAAAAAAATTGTAATTCCAATTGAAACGAGCGAAAAGGATATATGAGTTAATATATGTTCTAGAGTATAAAATATCATAAAAAAAAAAGGGGGGGGGTACTCAATTATATATACGGAATTCAAATTCAGAATTGAATTCATTATAGGCCTTATTGTATCTCTTTTAGAAGATCACATGCCGCTACTCGGACTCGAACCGAGATGCTTTAGCACTGCTTCCTAAGAGCAGCGTGTCTACCGATTTCACCATAGCGGCCGGCGTAGTTGAAATAATACTAATCTATTTGTAGATTAATCGTCGAGATTGAAGGATTCAATTTTCTAGTTTTTTTTTTTTTTTTTTAATTGCATATAGTCTAACTATAGAAACAGAAACTTAGTTATTAGTCTAGAATTATTTCTCATTTATTATTCTATTTTTACATTAGTGTGAAAAGGAAATGGATGGGGAAAGTAAGACTCCCCATTCGGAAATAATAAACTACATTCCATTAATACGGAGTGAAACTTTCTATCTTTTATTTTTTTTTTTTTTTTTTTTTCAATTTCAAACAAAAAAGTACCATTTTAGGATTAATATTAGTTAATCTCAGGTTTGATTCTTTTTTGTTTCTCCAAAAAAACTTTTAGAATTTCGAGTAGAAAAAACTTTTAGAATTTCCAGTAGAAAGAGACTTCGCTAACGAAAAAGCTTTCAAGGCTGCCCAATATGCCTTTTTTTTCCAAATAGTTTTACGAATACGTTTTTTTGATATAGAAGTGCGTTTTTTTGGAACTGCCATGAAAATTTTAAAAACAAGTTATTCATTTCTATAGTTGGATGTGAAAGACATCTATTCTGCAAACAATTTGCATTTTTCTTTGGTTTTCCGGTGGATCAAAATGGAACACAAAATTCTAAAGTCTTTTTTTAATATCCCTATCTATTCTTAGGGTGCTCTAGAGATACAGATAAAAAATAGATCGAAAGGTTTCAAAAACCCCATTCCTTATTATATTATTTCAATCTTTCTTTTTTATATTACACCGATCAAGTTCAAAAAGCGAGTCCGCCGAATTTTCATTTTGAAATTCAAATGAAAAATCAAACTAGTAGTTAATCATTAGTAATTGAACCTTTTTATTTGAAGTCTCTTTCTTCTATATGTTTTTGAAAGAGAAGTGGAAAATCTTTTAGTCTTTCTTGGAAAGAAAAATGTTTTCTTTCTATTCAAAAAAAAAAAAAAAGAAACTCAAGCAGCTCGCTGATGAATTAGTTAATAATTATCAAAATTTCAACCAAAACGCAAATCCTTTTTTTTTTTTTTTTTTGGGGGGGGGGGGATCAAGTTATGGGATCCTCAGAAGGATCTTCCTTTCGAAGGATCTTCCTTTCTATTTCAATATAAAATCGAATAAATTAAATAAATAGAATATTAATACTAAACATCTATTAAATTAATACTAACAAAAATGCAATACAATTATATATTTATATTATATATATAGATATTATTAAATTATCTAAATATAAAAATATCTATATATAAAAATTAGAATCAAAAAATCGAATTATTATTAATAT